AACTTGTTTCACTTGCTTATCATAAGGAATTCGAACAACTGCTTCAAATACAGTATCAGGGAGTACCGCCTGTGGAACCTCAATATCCACGGGCTTATTAGCTAAATGGCAGTTGGCACATACAATACGCCCAGTCGCTTCTCGTGGATTTTCATAACCCTGCTGCGCAAAAATGGGATATGCACTTGAAATGGATGTCCGAGTTATGATATATATCATGAGCGATACGGAAATAGATCGAGTAATATGTTCCTTTATCCAAGAAAAAGTCTTTCTAGTTTGCATGGTCTAATCATTGATCCGAAAATTTCTACAATAAATTTGGCAGGTCGCTAGTATAGTTCCCTGTCCACGATTCTGCTATTTATTGGAATCATTTTACTAGAATACTATAGTATAAGTATACTATGAAAATAGTATGAAAATCCCCTGTTTTTAATACTTATGTAGAACTACAAAGTAAGAAACATTCTAATTGGATTAATATCGGCGGATCGTTTATCAATCATTCATTGAATGATAAATAACTACAAGTGACGGAGATACACGATTTAAATAACGAAAAATCCAATATTTAAAAATAGTATCGAGAATAACTGGAAAAGTGGAAACAAGACCAGATATAATTTGATCATTATGACCAAATCCAAAATCTTTGTAGACAGAACCAATCATTAGTTCCCAACCATGGGGTGAATGAAATCCGATACATAAATCGGTTAATAAAAGAATCAAAAAAGCTTTGACTGTATCACTTAAGTTATATAGGAATTCTTGAGTCCAAGAGTTAAGAATAACAAGTTCTTGATTACCTAAAATAGAATAACCGCTTAGAATAACAAAACAGATTAGATTTGTTGAGAAGTGCAAAATCGTATGGATACGATCCTCATTGTGTATCTTGATTAATTGGATCGTTTCTTTGTGGATTTCTATAGGAAGCTTTTGTAGATGTGTCTCCGAGTATTCCTTGATCATTTCTTCCAAGAAGAGGATTTCCTCTAATTCTATGAACTTTTCTAGAATACTTTTTTCTTGCATATCATTCAAAAAAATTTCGGATTGACCCGTATTCGACCAATTAGTAACCCAAGATTCCATACTTTTAGTAAATGAGAGAGAAATCCACCAGGGCAGAAATACTATAGATGCAAGATACAAAAGAGGAGTGAATGCTTTCTTTTTTGCCATTTTTCACCTGTGAATTTTTAATTAACCCACTTCATTTGTCGACTCTATGTGATCCAATATTTCTTTCAAACATGAGTTCTAGACAAGGTATCAAACCTATGAATCTATTTTATTTGTGATTTTGTTTGAATCTAGAAAGAATACAGAAATAGACTAAGACTCCACTTCGAATTCGACTGAAGAAATAATACAAAATAGTGTTTCCAGATATCTCAATTCATCAAATTCCAAACAAAACACGTGTCTCCTTTCGATCAATGAACAAAAGAAGTCCTTTAAGGAATGAATATTGTTGAGATTTTGAGACGTAAAGAACTCTTTTTCTATCAAAATATCCAATATTTCAAAAAAATTCCAACGATTTCCCATAGTTAAGAATAGAATAATTGAGAGAAAGATATTGTGATGATCAAAAAGTCGATTGACAAAAAGAAAAGAATTTACAAGATATGATTTATCTGCATCTAAAGTATCACTTAGTTATAGAAAAAAACAGGATTCTTGTATTTTTCCCTCCTGCGGAGAAAGCATTCGTTCTTCAGCCCAATCCTTTTCTCAAAAGACTTCAATTGGTACGCGCAAGAAATAGGCCAATTCCGCGGCTTTTTGTTCAATTTCTCGTGGAGTCAAATTCTCATCAGTACGGGTCAACGGAATAGCCCCCCGGCCTCTGATGTCCATATAAAGGATACGGCGAGCATAAATACCCTCTTTAACTTCTATTCTAACGGATTGAATATCTTTTATACGGAATCGGAGGAATATCCGACGATTTTTTCCAGGAAATCCCCACCGAAAAATACACACCATTCCTTCCTTTCTATCGAATTGATCATAACCACTTCCTACATTCCAGGAAATTGTGCACCACAAATAGGAACTAATAAAGAGACCCGCGATCCCGTAGAAAGACATCACGATCCCTTGTGGAAAAAAAATGATTTGCTGAGACGGAACAAAAGATATCAAATTTCTACCAAGATAACTGGAAGTTCCAACCAATAAGAATCCTAATGAACCTAAAAAAACGATAAGGGCCCAGCAAAAATTACTTAGTTTTCGAGACCCCGTTATAAGTTCTATCCATATATGTTCTGATCGCCAACTCATACTTGATCCGATTGCATTTTATTGGAATTGAGAGAATACCCCAAATGGTTTTGACTTTACTTTTTTTGTTTCCGAATGAACTTTCATCAACTAGCACTAGTTTAATGTGAACTAGCACTAGTTTGATGGGAACCTTTAGTAGTAATTCCTCAAATTGGTTAGATCTAAAATAATAACATACCCTTCCTATGATCCCAATATACAGATATACATATAGATCCGCCAACTTTACATTTTGGGTATCCAGCAGTCCTGATCTATTTCAAACTAGCTAGAATTCAGTTACCCATAGATCATTTTCTGCAGGCATAAGAGCTTTTTCCTTTATGTTGGGCAGAAATCGCATGTTCTACCCTATTTCCCGAAATAAATATATGTGTTATGCTACAAGTCTAAGTTTCAAAAAAACGGATGAGATTGGGCCCCCTCAGATCTAAACAATCTTGTTTTTTTGAACATGAAGAAATAAAGAAGCCATTGCAATTGCCGGAAATACTAGGCCTACTAAAGGCACAAAAATAGAGGGAAATTGGAAAGTTGTCATAAAATGGGTACCTCGATTTACTATTTGTACCTGTTCTTATTTTTTTTTTAATATCATATTTTTGATTTATACTAATTATAATTAATAATTGTAATTAGTATGAATTCGTAGTTATTATTAATTAATTCAATTTGAAAATTCTTATTACAGATATAAGTATCTAATTGAGTATATAGAACAAGTCCAAGGAATGTAGAACTCAAAAAATGGACTTATTCATCTATCTACATGAAAGATACATATGATAATCCATTTGATTATTTTTCTGCATTTCTTTGTGTTTTGTTCTTGTCTTCGAATTTAATATTAATAAGAGTTTCTTACAAATTATCGAAAGATTCATTAGAATGCGGCACAGCCGGGATTTTTAGTGAAAATAGGATTTTCGGGGGATGAAGAAAGATACAAAACCATATATCTATTTTTTTCTATATTTGAATTTGATTCTATACGTAAGACAAAATTCGTTTTATTTGCCTAATTTCACGAAAGGAAGAACTCGTGTTTTTATCTTGTTGATAGAGACTTCTTAATTAGTAATCGGGAATCTAGGTAAAAAAAAAGAGTTATCCGCAACTTTTGATTCTTTCTACAATTAGATCTTAGGTCACCAAAGAAAACTTCATTCTTAGTTACTTTGATTCCGATAAGCAAACTACTTGTTTGCTACAAATAAAATAATTGAACCTAGTGCGTTGAATTGGAATTCAAGGGAAAGAAGGCGTGGAGCTTAAATAACTCACTCAGAACACTTTTTAAAAGATTACGTGGTACGATTAGGTCAAATAAGCCCTTCTGGAATAAATATTCAGAAGCTTGTGAACCTTCGGGTATCGTTTTATTCAATGTTTGTTCAATTACTCTTTTACCCGCAAATGCAATGTAGGAATTTGGTTCGGCAATAATAATATCTCCCAACATACCAAAACTAGCTGTTACCCCACCGGTAGTAGGAGATGTAAGGATTGATACATACAATAACTTTTTATTTGATTGGTAATCATATAAGGCAGACGAGATTTTAGCCATTTGCATCAAGCTCAAACTTCCTTCTTGCATGCGCGCCCCCCCCGAAGCGCACACTATAATAAGAGGTATAAATTGATTGGTAGCGTACTCAATCAAACGGGTTATTTTCTCCCCGACTACGGATCCCATACTACCCCCCATAAATTGAAAATCCATAACCCCAATTGCTACGGGAATACCATTTAGTTGACCTACGCCTGTTTGAACAGCCTCGGTTAATCCTGCCTTTCTTTGATAAGAATCAATACGATCTTTATAAGTCTCCTCCTCCGAATGAAATCCAATGGGATCCCCGGAGACCATGTCTTCATCCATAGGATCCCAAGTACCGGGGTCGATCGAAACTTCGATTCTTTCTGAACTACTCATTTTCAAATGATATCCACATTGTTCACAAATATTCATTTGTGATTTCAAAAGTTTCTTATAATTTAATCCATAACAATTTTCGCATTGAATCCACAACTGCTTGTATTTTTGAGTTGCATCGAGATCACTAGCTCTTAGAGTTAAATCACTACTCTTCGCGCGGGTTCGTATACTGGGTTCACTACTAGTTTTACGTTTCTGAAAAACGCACCTAGAAATGTAACTGTCACTACTATCACTTACAGTGGGCGTATCAATACAGATTTGAGACTGAAGATAACTGTCAATGCAACTAGTAATATGATTATTCGAACTAGATTGAGTATCGTACATGTAACGATTGTATAAGGAATCTTCATTCGTAGATCCATTATTCATATAATTCGAATTGCGATAACTAGAAAAAGAACTTTCCAGTTCACTCCGAAAAGAATGATCGTTGTCAATCTCAAAAATCTGATTTTCAATATCAAAATAGATAGAATAACCGTCTCCATTACTATCCCTAACTAAAAAAGTATCATCAGAGATGAAATTCCGAATGTCTTTGGCGCCAAATAAAGGATCGACATTACTGTAACTAGAATTGTCACGACCGCCCCAACTATGAATGTTTTTAGCCCTACCTTTTCTATTCGGATCTTCGCTTTCACTAGTATTTTCAATAGGACCAAGATTGTCCGTTAATTTCTTTATCCCATACCTGCGTTCTAACTCCTTCTTAAAGACCATCGAATTAAACCAACACCTTTCCATA